AAATCAACATTACAATATTGTAATATTGTAATATTGTAATACTGTAATATACAAAACACATTTTAAGAATTATACTGTTATTGAATATTAAACTGGGGGAAAGTGGTAAAAAAAACTAGATAGTCGTTCTAAAGTAGAGTTATTTCTTTTCTCAATTCTCGAGAGTTTTCTGTTCCCGGGGGGGCCGACAGAGCTATAGACATCCCAGGAGAATTGGGGGGNTAGGGGGGGCCTACGCAAAAAATCGCGTAATTAAAGAAGGGGGTGTAATAGAAATCCTTCGAGAAAAATTCTCATATTATGCTCATGAAATACCTATATGCTACTCTTACTTTCAGCCCTTCTAACATGATATAAATTTTCTTTATACCAAGAGCAAGTTCAACCTTGACAGGAGCTACCGTGTGCACTCTGAAATGCCAGATGAAAGGAAAGAAAAAAAAGAAAACCCGTTGCCCCTTAGAGAGAACGCCCGGCATGCTGAGAAATTTGAATATATGACTGCCAACATTAAGAGATGTGCAAAAATGCTAGTTATGAGCTGTAAGATCTCTATGGACCTGAAGCTAGGCAGGGATGCCAGGAATAATTCACTGAGCGGTGAGTCTTCAATTAGTACCCTTGACCTTACACTGAACTGTGTATCTTCGTAAGCAAGTCTAGCGGGTGATTTAATTAGGGTCTTTAGGGAAAGGAAGTGAGGGAATACAAATAAATTTAATTGTAGGAAAGAATGTGTATTATGGATTGACAGGTTAAATAAGAGTGATGATAGATTTTATATTGTGTCTATGTTCTTTTTTCAAATTTAACTTGCCTGAATGGTCCAAATAAAAATATGGGGATAATACATACATGTCTAAGTCTTACATTGTAGGGGGTGCGCTGTCAGAGGGTAGTTTAAAATAAAATGCTAGCTTTGGGAGTTAGTGATGAGAGTTTGAGTCTTTTCCTTCTGAGCGGGGATGGGGGGGGGGNAGGTTCGGGTCAAAATGGGGGGGGGGGGAGGTTCGGGTCAAAATGAGGGGGTTTCTTGGGGTTTTTCCCTTTCCTATGAAAGGGTGTTGGCAGAACTCGGGGCATGTGCGGTTGTGGAGAAATATTTATATGATAGTGTGTTGGGCAGAGTTTCGGGGGGGGGGTGTCCAATTAGCTACCTGTGTTGTTTTCAGCGCTAGGGAGGAATTTAGCCTCCGACCTCCGACTTACAAGGCCGGCGCTCTGTTGTGCTGAGCTACTAGAGCAGTTTCATTCGAGAGCCTTATTTTCAGCCATGCCTACGGCGGGAAATACGACTAGGAAGAGGGAGAAGTATAGGACTGACGCCATTTGTCCGATAATGATGAAGGGGTGTTCTACTGGTATTCCGCCGATTCATGTTAGGACTAGTATGTCTGCGACAAGTACCCAGAAGAGTAGTTGTGTAATGGGGCGAAACGTTAGTCCTCGCTGCTTTGAGGTGTGTAGGAAGGGTACAACTATCAGAACTAGGATAGAAAATAGAAGGGCGAGGACGCCCCCTAGTTTGTTGGGGATGGATCGTAGGATAGCGTAGGCAAAGAGGAAATATCATTCAGGCTTGATGTGAGGTGGTGTAACGAGGGGGTTGGCGGGGGTGAAGTTGTCTGGGTCTCCGAGCAGGTTGGGGGAAAAGAGGGCGAGGGCTGTTAGTGCTAGGAGGAGGAGGGCAAACCCCAGGAGGTCTTTGTAGGTAAAATATGGGTGGAAGGGGATTTTATCTGTGTCAGAGTTGAGTCCTACGGGGTTATTTGAGCCAGTTTCATGGAGGAAAAGGAGGTGGAGCATTGTAAAGGCAGCTACAACAAATGGGAATAAGAAGTGAAATGCGAAGAATCGGGTCAGGGTGGCGTTGTCAACTGAAAAGCCTCCTCAGATTCATTGAACTAGGGCGTTGCCTACATAGGGTACAGCAGACATTAAGTTTGTAATGACAGTGGCCCCTCAGAAGGACATTTGTCCTCAGGGTAGAACGTAACCTACGAAGGCGGTTATTATTACCAGGAGGAAGAGTACAACTCCGATGTTTCAGGTTTCCATAAACAGGTAGGAGCCGTAGTACAGACCTCGTGCGATGTGTAGGTAGAGGCAGATAAAGAAGAAGGAGGCGCCGTTGGCGTGTATATTGCGAATTAGTCACCCGTAATTTACGTCACGGCAGATGTGTACAACTGATGAGAAGGCTATTTCGACGTTTGCGGTGTAGTGTATTGCTAGAAATAGTCCTGTTAAGATTTGGGCGGCTAGACAGAGGCCTAGGAGAGATCCAAAGTTTCATCATGTGGAGATGTTGGAGGGGGCAGGGAGGTCTACTAATGCATCATTAGCGATCTTTAGGAGGGGGTGGGTTTTTCGGAGGCTGGCCATTAGGGTTCTTGTAGTTGAATACAACGGTGGTTTTTCAAGTCATTGGTCCTGGTGAGAGCCCGGGCAGGAATTTATGGCATATCTTATGTTGTCTTTTTTAGTTGGGATAATTGTTGGTGTAATTTCAGTGGCTTCAAATCCTTCTCCATACTTTGGTGCTCTAGGGCTCGTTTTAATAGCGGGTGCGGGGTGTGGATGCTTAGTTGGACATGGAGGGGCCTTTTTGGCTGTTGTACTTTTCTTAATTTACTTGGGAGGGATACTTGTTGTGTTTGCCTACTGTGCAGCTTTAGCTGCGGAGCCTTACCCTGAGGCTTGGGGTGATGTAGAGGTTTTTGCGGCTGCGTTGTTTTACTTTTTATTAGTGTTTGGAGGTGCCTTTTGATTTTTTGGGGGCGGGTATGGGGAGGGTTGGGCCTCAGTTGAGGAAGTGGTTGCTCTCCCTGCTATTTTTGGGGATCCGTTTGATGAAATGATTAATTTTTCTGTTATTTCTGGGGACTCGGCGGGGGTTGGTATACTTTATTCTTTAGGTGGGGGGTTATTAGTATTGAGTGCCTGAGTTCTTTTGTTAACGTTATTTGTGGTGCTTGAGGTGACTCGGGGGTTGGCGCGAGGGGCGTTACGGGCAGTTAGATAGTTGAAATTAAGGTGGCTAGGGTCAGGGTGATGAGGAATAGGGTTAGGTAGGTTTTAATTAGGCCTCGTTGAATGTTGCTTGTTGAGGAAGCCAGGGGTATTGAGATATTGGCGATGGCTTTGGGGCCTGTTTTCTCTAGTCATGTTTGGTCAACCATTTGGTTGGCAATTTTTTGTCCTAGAAGAAGGCCAAGTTTGGGGGCTTGGCGGTGAATAACAGCGGGTACGAAGCCTAGGGAAGTTGAGAAGTGGTGAGGGGTTCGTAGGGGTGTAACTTTTAGTTGTTTACTTGTTATTGTGGCTAGTTCGAGGGCGATGATTAGGCCGAGGATGGAGACGGTTAGGGCTGCTAATTTTAATTCTGAGGGTATTGTTAGAACGGGGGTTTTAGTGAGGTTTGTGTTTAGTATAATTAGGAGGCCTCCGAAGATACTTCCTCAGGCTAAGCGCATTAAGGGGCGGATAACTGCAGGGTTATTTTCATTAATTGGGGAGAGAGGCAAGAATCGAGGGGTGCCTATAGAAACAAAGAAGATGACTCGGAGGCTGTAGATGGCAGTAAAAGATGTGGCAATAAGTGTTAAAATAAGGGCTCAGGCGTTAATATGGGATGTGTTAAGGGCTTCAATGATTGCGTCTTTGGAGAAGAATCCGGCTAGGAAGGGGGTTCCTGTAAGGGCGAGACTCCCGACAGTGAGACAGGAGGAAGTGAAGGGGGCAAGGTGGTGGAGTCCTCCTATTTTTCGGATGTCTTGTTCATCGTTTAGGCTGTGGATTACGGAACCGGAGCATAAGAATAGTATGGCCTTAAAGAATGCGTGGGTGCAGATGTGGAGGAATGCTAGTTGGGGTTGATTAAGTCCAATTGTAACTATTATCAGGCCTAGTTGGCTTGAGGTGGAGAAAGCAACAATTTTTTTGATGTCATTTTGGGTGAGGGCGCAGGTGGCAGTAAATATTGTGGTTAGGGCGCCGAGGCAGAGGCACAAGGTAAGAGCAGTTTGGTTGTTTTCTATGAGGGGGCTAAGTCGAATTAGGAGGAAAATGCCTGCAACAACCATGGTGCTAGAGTGGAGCAAGGCAGAGACGGGGGTAGGGCCTTCTATGGCGGCCGGGAGTCAGGGGTGGAGTCCAAATTGTGCGGATTTCCCGGTGGCAGCCAAGATTAGGCCGAGGAGGGGGAGGGTTATATCTAGGTTTTTGCTTAGGGCTGATATTTGTTGGATATCCCAGGTGCTGATGTTGGTAGCGAGTCAGGCTATGCTGAGGATTAATCCGATATCTCCCACACGGTTGTAGAGCACTGCTTGGAGGGCGGCGGTGTTTGCGTCTGCCCGTCCGTGTCATCAGCCAATAAGTAGAAAAGATATGATGCCTACACCTTCTCACCCAATAAACAGCTGGAAGAGGTTGTTGGCAGAGACAAGGATTAGTATTGCTACAAGGAAGACTAGGAGGTATTTAAAGAATCGGTTAATTAGTGGGTCTGCGTGCATGTATCATGTGGCAAATTCGAGGATTGATCAGGTTACATAAAGGGCAATTGGGATGAAGATGACAGAGTAGTGATCAAATTTAAAGCTAAGGGTAATGTCTAGGGTTGTTGATACTATTCAGGTTCAGGATGTAATTACTGTTTCTATGCCGGAGTTGAGGAAGAGGGAGAGAGGGGCCAGGCTGACTAAAAAGGCAGTTTTGACTGCCGTTTTTACGTGAGAGGCGGCTCAGTTTGGATTAAGGGGGAGGGTTGTAAGTGAGGTGAGGAGGGGATAAAGGAGGAGGACAAATATGAGTAATAGGCTTGAAGTATATATTAAGGTGGTGGGGTGCATAGCTGCTACTTGGAGTTGCACCAAGAGTTTTTGGTTCCTAAGACCAACGGATGAGCTATTATCCTTTAGGAGCTCGAGAGAGCCTTGGGGTTTAACCAAGGGGGTGATAATTAGCAGTCTTCATTGCCGTCGGGCCTTCCTCGGTGGGCTAGAGGGGTTTAACCTCTATTTTTAGAATCACAATCTAATGTCTTTATTAAACTAAGCCTACAGGCAAATCATCCTCAGAGAAGGGCAGGTTGAAGGATAAGCAACAAGAGAGGGGCCATATGGAGGGCGAGTAGTAGGTGCTCGCGGGTATAGGAGGGGGGAAGGGCTAACATGTGTTGGGGGAGGGGGCCACGTTGGCTTGTTAGGAATATGTGGAGGGAGTATGCAGCTGTAATAAGAGTTCCGGTCCCTGTTAGGATTAGGGAAAAGGGTGTTCAGTTAAATAAGGCGACGATAATCATTAGTTCTCCTATCAGGTTGGGCAGAGGGGGTAGGGCTAGGTTTGCTAAGCTAGCAATAAATCATCAGCTGGTCATTAGGGGTAGTGCAATTTGAAGGCCTCGGGCTAGGAGCATTGTTCGGCTGTGTGTTCGTTCATAATTAGTGTTAGCTAGACAGAAGAGGGCAGAGGATGCTAGGCCGTGTGCGATTATTAAGACTAGGGCACCTGTAAATCCTCAGGGTGTTTGGATTAGGATACCTGCGGCTACAAGGCCCATGTGACTTACGGAGGAGTAGGCAATTAGGGATTTTAAGTCTGTTTGGCGTAAGCAGATTGAGCCGGTCATAATAACGCCTCAGAGGGCCAGGACAATAAATGGATAGATTATTTCTTTTGAGAGGGGCTCTAATACGATTATTAGACGTATTATGCCATACCCTCCTAGCTTAAGAAGTACGGCAGCAAGAACTATAGAGCCTGCGATGGGGGCTTCTACGTGGGCTTTTGGTAGTCAGAGATGTATTCCGTAGAGGGGTATTTTAACCAGGAAGGCGATTATGCATGCTGCTCATCAGACCTTGCTCCCCAGGGGTATCAGGAGAAGGGGTTTGGTGTAGTGGATAATTAAGAGGGAGAGGGTTCCTGTGCTGTTTTGGAGTATAAGGAGGGCAACTAGTAGGGGGAGGGAGCCTGCGAGGGTATAAAATAAGAAGTAGGTTCCTGCATTGAGTCGTTCTGTTTGATTTCCTCAGCGGGTAATAACTAGGAGGGTCGGGATTAGGGTTGCTTCAAATATAACATAAAACATGATTACTTCTGTGGCGCTAAATGCTAGGATAAGAAAGAGCTGGAGTGTGGTGAGGAGGGAAATATATATTCGTTGTCGATTTAGGGGTTCAGATGATAGATGATTTTGGCTTGCTAAAATCATCAGTGGAAGGAGTCAACAGGAGAGTACGAGGAGCGGGGTTGATAGGGGGTCGGTGGCGGTGTAGGGATTAAGGGTTGCCCATCCGGTCTCTGTCGGGTTGTTGAGTCAGACAAGGCTTCCTACAGCGATTAGTATGCTTTGGGTGAGGGCGGTGGGCCACAGCCATTTAGTAGAAGTTAATCATGTTGTTGGGAGAAGAAAGAGGGTGGGGGCGAGGATTTTTAGCATTGTAGGAGGTTCAAGTTCTGTAGGTGGTCTGAGCCGTGCGTGCGGGCTGTAGCTACAAGTAGGGCCAGGCCTGCGCTTGCTTCACAGGCGGAGAAAGCCAACATCAGTATGGGTACTGTTGAATATCCTGAGGCGTTTAATTGGAGGGATCAGAGGGACAGTCCGATGAATAAGACTAGTATTATTCCTTCTAGACAAAGAAGTGCAGAGAGGAGGTGAGTCCGGTGGAATGTTAGGCCTATGAGACTAAGTATGAAGGCGGAGAAGATTGTAAAGTTTGTTGGGGTCATTTAGGCAATTGTGGGGTTTAACCACAGACTCTTGAGCCGAAATCAAGTATTTTATCTATACTAATTACCTATTCAGCTCATTCTAGTCCTCCTTGGAGTCATTCGTAGATGAGTCCGAGGGTGAGAAGGGTCAGAACGGAGGTAGCCCATAGGAAGGTTAGGGTTGGGTTACTTAGTTGGTCTCCTCAGGGAAGGGGGAGCAGTAGGGCAATTTCTAGGTCGAATAGGAGGAAGAGGATAGCGATTAAAAAGAATCGTAGGGAGAAAGGTAGGCGGGCACTCCCAAGTGGATCAAAGCCACACTCATAGGGAGAAAGTTTTTCATAGTCTGGGTTTAGCTGGGGAAGCCAAAAAGAGACGAGGATGAGGACTAATGAGAGGGCTGAGGCAATAAAAACAACTGTTGAGATTAAGTTCATTATCTTTCCTTGGATTTTGACCAAGACCGTGTGGTTGGAAGCCACTTATACTCATTGATACTAGAAAGATTATGAGCCTCATCAATAGATTGAGATGTATAGGAAGAGTCAGACGACATCTACGAAGTGTCAGTATCATGCAGCTGCTTCAAAGCCGAAGTGATGTTCGGATGTAAAATGGAATCGGATTTGGCGGAGGAGGCAGACGGCTAGGAACGTGGATCCGATGATTACATGGAGTCCGTGGAAGCCGGTAGCGACAAAGAAGGTTGCTCCGTATACACCGTCGGCGATGGTAAAGGGGGCCTCATAGTATTCTATGGCTTGAAGGAAGGTGAAGTAGAAGCCTAGAAGAATTGTGAGAGTGAGGGCATGGATTGCTTGTTTTCGTTCTCCTTCTACGATGCTGTGGTGTGCTCAGGTTACTGTTACTCCGGAGGCCAGCAGGACGGCGGTGTTTAGTAGTGGGACTTCAAAGGGGTCTAGGGTGGTGATGCCTGTAGGGGGTCAGCAGCCGCCTAGTTCGGGGGTGGGTGCTAGGCTTGCGTGGTAGAAAGCTCAGAAGAATCCGATAAAAAAGAAGACTTCTGATGTAATGAATAATACTATTCCGTACCGAAGGCCTTTTTGGACAGGGGGCGTGTGGTGGCCTTGGAAGGTGCCTTCTCGGATGATGTCACGTCATCATTGGATCATTGTTAGTAAGAGCAGGACTAGGCCTAAGGTTAATAAGATTGTAGAGTGGAAGTGAAATCATACGGCAAGGCCGGATGTCAATAAAAGGGCAGCTACTGCGCCTGTTAGGGGTCAAGGGCTGGGGTCTACTATATGATATGCATGAGCTTGGTGGGCCATTAGACGTTTTCTTGTAGATATAGGCTTAAGAGGAGTACAAAGACGTAGGCTTGAATTAAAGCAACGGCGATTTCGAGCAGGGTCAGTATAAAAAGTAGGAGGGCTGTGAGAAATGCAACGGTTGGTATTAGGGGGAGGAGTACGAAGGCGGCAGAAGAGACAAGGTGAATGAGCAGGTGGCCGGCAGTTAGGTTGGCTGTAAGTCGAACGCCTAGGGCAAGGGGTCGGATGAAAAGACTAATTGTTTCGATAATAATTAGGACGGGGATCAGAGGTGTGGGTGTTCCTTCTGGAAGGAAGTGTGCTAGTGCGTGGGTAATCTGATGTCGTAGGCCGAGGATTACGGTTGCCAGTCATAGGGGGACAGCAAGGGCTATGTTGAGGGCCAGTTGTGTTGTGGGGGTGAAGGTATAAGGTAGCAGGCCCAGGGTGTTGAGGGTGAGTAGGAAAATTATAAGAGCGGAGAGTAGAAGGGCTCATTTGTGGCCTCCTCGATTAAGGGGACTAAAAATTTGACTAGTGAAGTTGCTGATGAATCACCCTTGGAGGGCTAGTACTCGGCTATTTAGTCAGCGGTGAGAGGGGGCTGGGAAGAGCAGTCAGGGTAGGGCCAGGGCAAGTATGATTAGGGGGATTCCTATAAATGTGGGGCTTTCAAATTGGTCAAAGAGGCTTAGTGTCATGGTCAGTTTCAGGAGGTAGTTTTAGGGGTTGTTACACTTTGAGGGGTAGGTTCGTTAGGGAAAGAGTGTGCTATTACTTTTTGTGGGAGAATTGTTAGGAAAATTGCTCAGGTGAACATGAAAATCGCGAACCAGGGGTCAGGGATTAATTGGGGCATGTCACTAAGGGTGGTTGGGAGGCACCGACTTCCAGCTTAAAAGGCTGGCGCTTGGCCCGAGTAAGCTTCTTAATGAGGCGTCTTCAAGTATTATAAAGGATCAAGATTCGAAGTGTTCTAGGGGGACGGCTTCAACGACGATGGGTATGAAGCTGTGATTTGCTCCGCAAATTTCTGAACATTGTCCGTAGTATACTCCTGGGCGGGCAGCAATGAAGGCTGTCTGGTTTAGTCGTCCGGGAACTGCGTCCATTTTAATGCCTAGGGCTGGGACTGCTCATGAGTGAAGGACGTCTTCTGCTGAGATTAAGACTCGGATGGGGGACTCAACTGGGACAACCATGCGGTGATCTACATCTAATAGCCGGAACTGGCCGGGGCTTAGGTCTTGTGTGGGGATTATGTAAGAGTCAAAACCGAGGTCTTCATAGTCGGTATACTCATAGCTTCAGTATCATTGGTGGCCTATTGCTTTAATAGTAAGGTGGGGATCGTTAATTTCGTCTATAAGGTAAAGGATTCGTAGGGAGGGAAGGGCGATTAAGATAAGAATAACAGCGGGGAGGACTGTTCAGATAATCTCAACTTCCTGGGAGTCTAGGATATATTTGTCTGTAAGCTTGGTGGAAATTATTGCTACAATAATGTAAAGCACAAAGGCGCTAATTAAAAATACAACCATTAGGGCGTGGTCGTGGAAATGTAATAACTCTTCTATTACGGGTGATGCCGCGTCTTGGAATCCTATTTGTGAGGGGTGTGCCATACTAGCTTGCGCTGGGGCTACGTGGGGTTCAAACCCACAACTGTGCCTCGACAAGGCAGTGTGATTATTTCACCAGAAGCCCATAAAGAAAGTGACAGAATGGTCATGTGACTGGCTTGAAACCAGTAGATGGGGGTTCAATTCCCTCCTTTCTCGGGCTACATGGGCTTGGACTTGAACAAAGGCGGGTTCCTCGAATGTGTGGTAAGGGGGAGGGCATCCGTGAAGTCATTCAACGTTGGTTGTGGTTATTTCTACTGCTAAGACTTCTCGTTTGGCAGCAAAGGCTTCTCAGAGGATAAAGAGGAACATAATTACTGCTAGGAGGGAAATTAGGGAGCCGATGGAGGAGATGGTGTTTCAGAGTGTGTAGGCGTCAGGGTAGTCTGAGTATCGTCGGGGTATTCCTGCAAGGCCCAGGAAGTGTTGGGGGAAGAATGTGAGATTTACACCCGCGAATATAAGCCCAAAATGAATTTTTGTTCAAGTGGTGTGGAGGGTATAGCCTGAGAAGAGGGGGAACCAGTGGACGAAGCCTGCTATGATGGCGAAGACGGCTCCTATAGAGAGGACGTAGTGGAAGTGGGCGACTACGTAGTATGTGTCGTGAAGAACAATGTCTAGGGAAGAGTTGGCTAAAACGATGCCTGTAAGTCCTCCGACTGTAAATAGGAAAATGAAGCCTAGGGCCCAGAGTATCGGGGTGTCTCATTTAATTGAGCCTCCGTGGAGGGTTGCTAGTCAGCTGAAGACTTTAACGCCTGTTGGGATGGCAATAATTATAGTTGCGGATGTAAAGTAGGCTCGAGTATCAACATCTATCCCAACTGTAAATATGTGGTGGGCTCACACAATAAAGCCAAGAAGGCCGATAGCCATCATGGCTCATACCATGCCTATATACCCAAACGGTTCTTGTTTGCCTGAATAGTAGGCTACAACATGGGAAATTATTCCGAAGCCTGGGAGGATCAGAATATAAACTTCGGGGTGGCCAAAGAATCAGAATAAGTGCTGGTATAGGATGGGGTCTCCCCCTCCGGCGGGGTCAAAGAAGGAGGTGTTGAGGTTTCGGTCAGTTAATAGTATTGTGATGCCGGCGGCTAAGACGGGCAGGGAGAGTAGGAGAAGAACAGCTGTAATAAGTACGGATCAAACAAAGAGGGGTGTCTGGTATTGTGAAATTGCAGGGGGCTTCATATTGATAATAGTAGTAATAAAATTAATTGCTCCCAGAATTGAGGAAACGCCTGCTAAGTGAAGTGAGAAAATAGTGAGGTCCACGCTGGCGCCAGCGTGGGCAAGATTGCTTGCGAGAGGGGGATATACTGTTCAACCTGTCCCGGCCCCGGCTTCTACTCCGGAAGATGCTAGAAGGAGCAGGAAAGATGGAGGGAGAAGTCAGAAGCTTATGTTATTTATTCGGGGGAAGGCTATGTCGGGGGCTCCGATCATTATGGGGACGAGTCAGTTTCCAAAGCCCCCAATTATTAACGGTATTACTATAAAGAAAATTATTACGAAGGCGTGTGCCGTGACGATTACGTTATAAATTTGATCGTCGCCCAGGAGTGCGCCTGGTTGACTAAGTTCTGCTCGGATGAGCAGGCTTAGGGCTGTTCCGACTATGCCGGCTCAAGCACCAAATACGAGATAGAGGGTGCCAATGTCTTTGTGATTGGTTGAGAAAAATCAGCGGGTGATTGCCACAGGTAGGATGGCTGAGTAAGCGGTGGATTGTAACCCCACATACAGAGGTTTGAGCCCTCTTCCTGTCAGGCCCGCAAGCCCTGGGGTGTCACACGTCAGATTGCAAATCTGAAGAAGTAGGCTATCGCCTACCGGGGCTTTCCCCCGCTTCCCCGCCCTACAGCGGGGGAAAGCTAGATAGATGCTCGCTGGTTTGAGCGCTTAGCTGTTAACTAAGAGTTTAAAGGATCGAGGCCTTTCTATCTAGAAAAGTCTTAGCTTAATTAAAGTGTCTGTTTTGCATGCAGGAGATGTGGGGTAGTGTCCCGCAGACTTTAACAGGGGCTGGAGGGTTTTCACCTCCGCTGAGAGCTTTGAAGGCTCTTGGTCTGGTCCATCCTAAGCCCCTAACAATATATTAAAACTACAGCCGTGGGGGCGAGGGGGAGAAGCATTGTGGTAATCATGGTGGAGGTTGTCAGGGGGAGGAGAAACTTTTTTGTGAGAAGTCGTCAAGGGGCAAGGGCTGTGCAGGTATTAGGGGAGGTAGTTAGTGTGAGGGCGTACGAGACTCGGAGGTAGAAGAAGAGGCTTAAGAGAGCGCCGAGGGCGGCGACTGAGGCTGTTAATGGAAGGTCTTGCTTTGTTAATTCTTGCAGAATTATTCATTTGGGGAGGAAGCCGGAGAGAGGGGGAAGGCCAGCAAGGGAAAGAAGGATTAGGGGTGTTACAGCAGTAAGTGCTGGTATTTTAGCTCAGGAGGTAGCGAGTGTGTTGAGGGTAGTTGATGAGTTAGTTTTGAAGACTATGAAGGTGGAGAAGGTTATGAAGATGTATATAGTTAGTGCTAGGAGGGCTAGTTGCTGGCTAAATTGTATAACCAAAAGTATTCAGCCAAGGTGAGCAATTGATGAGTAAGCTAGGATTTTGCGTAGTTGGGTTTGGTTTAGTCCGCCTCACCCGCCGACTAGAATAGAGGCAACGGCTAAAAAGGTAGTAAGGGCGGGGTTTATTGGTGCAACTTGGCAGAGGAGAATAAAGGGGGCTAGTTTTTGCCATGTGGACAGGATGAGGCCTGTTGTTAAGTCAAGTCCTTGGAGAACATCAGGAAGTCAGGCGTGGACGGGGGCTAAGCCCACTTTTAAAGCGAGGGCTATAGTAAGGAGAGCGGCTGGGAGGGGGTGGAAATCAAAGCCGAGTTGTCATTGTGTTGTTAAACAAGCGTTTAGTATTGTGGCGAAGAGTAGTAGGGAGGCGGCGGTTGCTTGGGTGAGGTAGTACTTGATTGTTGCTTCTACGGGGCGGGGGTGGTGTTGTTGGGCTATAAGTGGGACGATGGCTAGCGTGTTGATTTCTAGGCCTATTCAAGCTAGAACTCAGTGGGAGCTTGCAAAAGTGAGGGTAGTGCCCAATCCGAGGCTTAATGAAAAAATGGAGAGGGCAAAGGGACTCATACAGCAGAGGAGGGAGTTTAACCAACATATTCGGGGTATGGGCCCGAGAGCTTAATTTAGCTGACCCTGCTAGGAAATAGTGTAGTGGAAGCACTAGGAGTTTTGATCTCCTAAGGATGGGTTCAAATCCCCTTTTTCTAAGGAGTTGAAGGGAATTTAACCCTTATGATTCACTCTATCAAAGTGGTCCTTTAATTCAGGCACAACTCCGTTGCTAGGCTTGGGGAGGGAGCCCGGCGAATGCGGTAGTGAGTGAGAGGTGTCAAATCACTAGGGCCAAGGTTAAAGGCAGAAAGTTTTTTCAGACCAGATGCATAAGTTGATCATATCGGAATCGGGGGTAGGAGGCTCGTACTCATAGGAAGACCATTGACAGAAGGGCTGCTTTAGTCATTAGTGTGAGGGAAGTAAGTTCAGGCATTGCGGGGAAGTAAGAGGAGCCTAAAAATAGAATTGTTGAGAGGGTGTTCATGAGTAGGATGTTGGCATACTCTGCTAGGAAGAATAGTGCGAAGGGTCCGCCTGCGTATTCAACATTGAAACCTGAAACAAGTTCTGACTCTCCTTCAGTTAGATCAAAGGGGGCTCGGTTTGTCTCTGCTAGTGTGGAAATATATCATATGGCAGCTAGAGGTCATGCTGGGAGGGCGAGTCATGTTGCTTCTTGTGTTATGCTGAATGTTTGGAGTGTAAAGCCCCCAGAGAAGACGATTACGCTTAGAAGAATTAGTCCTAGACTAACTTCGTAAGAAATAGTCTGGGCGACAGCACGAAGGGCCCCCACTAAGGCATATTTGGAGTTTGATGCTCAGCCGGAGCCTAAAATTGAGTAGACAGCCAGGCTAGAAATGGCAAGGACAAATAGGATGCTTAGGTTTAAGTCAGCAACTGGGAAGGGCATTGGTATGGGGGCTCAGAGTGTTAGTGCTAGGGTGAGGGCAAGAACGGGGGTAAAGACAAATAGAAGAGGGGAGGATGCTGAGGGTCGAATTGGTTCTTTAATAAAGAGTTTTAGGCCGTCAGCAATTGGTTGGAGGAGACCGTAGGGTCCAACAATGTTGGGGCCTTTTCGTAGCTGTATATAGCCTAGGACCTTTCGTTCAATTAAAGTTAAGAAGGCAACTGCTAAAAGTACTGGGACTATATAGATGAGGGGGTTAAGAATGTGGGTAATTAGGGTGTTGATCATAGTTAGAGAGAGGACTTGAACCTCTGTAGGGAGGGCTTAGGTCTCCTGCACTGTCCGGGCTCTGCCACTGTAACATGCCCATATTTTCTGGGGCTTTTTTAAGCCCCCTTTCCCACTTTATTGGGTGTCAGTGGTGAGGGGAGGGGCGTGCGTTTGGCATGGGCCTCCTTTTTTCGTTCCTTTCGTACTGGAAAAGAGCTTATTATAGATAGAAACTGACCTGGATTACTCCGGTCTGAACTCAGATCACGTAGGACTTTAATCGTTGAACAAACGAACCCTCAATAGCGGCTGCACCACTAGGATGTCCTGATCCAACATCGAGGTCGTAAACCCCCTCGTCGATATGAGCTCTGAGAGGGGATTGCGCTGTTATCCCTGGGGTAACTGGGTTCGTTAATCGGTTATACCGGATCAGTAAGGTCAGAATTTCTGTTGCTTGGAGTGGAGGCTCTGAGTTTTAGGGAAAGTATCCCCGTCCACATGGAGGTTATGTTTTACTCCGCGGTCGCCCCAACCAAAGACACTTAAATAAATGTCCACTAAGTTTTTGCTATTAATTCTAGTACATTAAACGTGGTTTACTTTAGGTCTAAAGCTCCACAGGGTCTTCTCGTCTTATATAAATATCCCCGCCTCTGCACGGGGAGGTCAATTTCATTGACTGGAGAGGGGAGACAGTTAAGCCCTCGTGATGCCATTCATACAGGTCTTCATTTAAAAGACAAGTGATTACGCTACCTTCGCACGGTTAAGATACCGCGGCCGTTAAACATATAGTCACAGGGCAGGCGGGACCTCTTATATTTTGGGGACAAGAGGCGATGTTTTTGGTAAACAGGCGAGGCTTGTGTTTGCCGAGTTCCTTCCTTCTCTTTTAGTCTTTCCTTGGGGCACACCTGTGTAGGGTTAACGGTTTAAAATAAGTGGTTTTCTTGTTGAAATAACTTATGTCCCTCTGGGTTTGGGGTCGGTTAATAGTCGGTGGGGGGTCCGTTCCGACTTACACGTGTGCTTGGAGAAGAACATATTCTTCTTATTACTCATTTTAGCATAATTGTTCCTATGGGGGCATAGGATAGCCTGGTAAAAAGCAGGGAGGGAGATGAGATATCAGTATGTGCGGGTGGTATTTAATTTGAGCTTTAACGCTTTCTGTTAAGATGGCTGCTCTTAGGCCCACTTAATTTAAAGTCCTTAATTAATATGATCTTGAGACACCTGTTAAAGTTGTTTCTTTTATCAGAAGGGCTGTACCCCTTCTGATTAACTCCTTTAGCTTCCTTAACCTATTTAAGCGTAAAGCATTGTGGGTCGGGAAAGGTTTAAAGGGCTGAACTTCTATTCATTTCTCAGGCAACCAGCTATAACTGGGCTCGGTAGGTTTATCACCTCTACTCAAAGCTCTCCCCACTCTTTTGCCACAGAGACGGGTTTGCCCTAGGAAGGCTGTCTTGGAGTAGCTCGCGCCAGTTTCGGGGTTACAAACTAAAGGGCTCTTTGCTTGTATTTTTCTTGCTAAATCATGATGCAAAAGGTACGAGGGGATGGCTCTGCTGTTTGGGGCTTAAATGAATTATTTCATTTCTCTTTCAGCGTTCCCTCGCGGTACTTTATCTGTCGCTCTTTTTTCCTTTTTCGTCGCCCGTACTTAGGGGGTAAAATGGTTTACTTAAGTAAGTTTTAAGTTTTTAATTTCATAATAGAAAAATCTGGTTGTAGGGGCTAGCTGTTAGGCGTCAGGGCAGTCTGATTTGCACGGACGACTTCTCGGTGTAAGGGAGATGCTTTACTAACTTGGCTATGCTCTGGTTCATCCAAGCGCACCTTCCGGTACGCTTACCATGTTACGACTTGCCTCCCCTCGTTTGGTAAAACATTTTAGGTAGTATTTATAATTATTTGGGGAGAGTGACGGGCGGTGTGTGCGCGCTTCAGGGCCGTTTTCAGGGAGGCACTCTATTCCTCCCTTACTGCTAAATCCACCTTCAGGCAGGGTTTTCAGGCTGCCATTCGTATTCTCTGTAACAGAGAATGTAGCCCATTTCTTCCCATCCCATTCACTACACCTCGACCTGACGTTTTTGGCTTAGCCATTTTTGCTTACTATTTGGCCTTCACAGGGTAAGCTGACGACGGCGGTATATAGGCGGGTTAAAACGAGGGATGGTGAGGTTCAACGGGGGTTATCAGTTCTAGAACAGGCTCCTCTAGTGGGGGGTAAAGCACCGCCAAGTCCTTTGGGTTTTAAGCTAATGCTCGTAGTACCCAGGCGGAGGGTCTGAGTATCGGGCCCTCGATGTTAACAGCCATACATAGTGGGGTATCTAATCCCAGTTTGTTTTATGGTTTTCGTGGAGTCAAAGTGGGGTAGAGCTACTTTCGTAATTGTACTTCGTGGCCTCGAGTGCGTATAACTGCTTTGAGGCTATTCGGCTCTAGTTTAAACATTTTTTAACCACGCTTTACGCCGATTTTTATCAACTTGGGCCGCTCGTATAACCGCGGTGGCTGGCACGAGCATTTACCGGCCCTCTTATCCTTAACTAAGTCAAGTTTTCACTTATGGCTTAAATTTTATCACTGCTGAATACCCGTAGGGGGGTGGCTGAGCAAGGCGTTGTGGGCTGCGTCGGCGTGCCTGATGCCTGCTCCTTAATTCCTTTCAGGACATTAAGGGCATTCTCACGGGAGAGCGGAGACTTGCATGTGTAAATTAGGTTAGAGTTGACAGTAAAGTCAGGACCAAACTTTTGTGCTTTCGGGGCTTTCTAGGGCCCGTCCTAATATCTTCAGCATTATACTTTAGTTAAGCTACGATAGC